ACTTTCTAGATCAGACAAAGTAATTGAAGTTAAATCAGACAGAATAATTGAGGTCTTATTCATATTATTATGGATGGGTTAAATAAAAAATGTAGGGATTCAAAAAAATTCGAGTAGGGCTTCATTGAGATTTTAAAGTTGTTAAGATACTTATTTCGGATGAGCCGAGCCAATAGGATGAACTAAAAAAGTTCTGCATCATGAACTATGTATCGCGCACATCAACATTAAAGGAAATTAATAAAATATGAAAGAAAATACAAAGAAATGAAATGAAAGAAGGGGTCGGATTCTATTTGTAATGTATCTGAGATTCATTTTTGCTAGTTCTACCCCTAAATTTCCCTAGCCTAGACTTTTGGGTTTTGCAACCAAAACCAACTAATTTAACCTTTCGAATATTATTGAAGAAGTATTAACATTCCTTTTTGGAGTGCAGAAAAAAAAAAAAAAAAGAAAAAAATGGAAGAATTCATTTTTTTACATACTTTATATATACATGGAACATACATATATTCTTTATTCATCTCATCTAGAAAGAGTATATCTCCAGACACCTAGATGGATAAATATGTATGATGATCTAGACTACTAAGAAATATGTATGTTGACCCATATTCAGTTTAATGAATTTGTGGGGAATAGATACTCATACAAATTAATCATGTGCCAGGAACCAGATTTGAACTGGTGACACGAGGATTTTCAGTCCTCTGCTCTACCAGCTGAGCTATCCCGACTTTTCGTGACGCATCATCCTCATTTTAAGAGATTACTTGAGTATATGTCAACTAAAAAAAAAAGACGAAAAAAAATTACAAAGTTTCATCCAAGCCCTGGAATTTCTTGGATCTTCCAAAAAAAGACTTTGTATGTTTCAGTCGGAGTAATGATATGTATTGTTAATCAGTCAAATGAGGATTCCTTGCTCAAAGATAAGATGCTCATTTGTACATTTATCATATAGAAACCTAATTTTACGTCTATCGTATATATTACATTACATATTCCAACACTTGTGTTGTGATAAGAAAAAGAAAAATTCCACTCGGATCCGTTTGTGAAAGAATAAAATGAATAAGAAACATAACGAATTTGGAACCACTAAAAAAAAAAAAGAGGATATAGGATAAATAATTAGAGAGTTAAACGGGCCTTTTGGGGATAGAGGGACTTGAACCCTCACGATTTCTAAAGTCGACGGATTTTCCTCTTACTATAAATTTCATTATTGTCGGTATTGACATGTAGAATGGGACTCTATCTTTATTCTCGTCTGATTAATCAGTTCTTCAAAAAATCTATCAGACTATCATGGAGTGAATTTGATCAATTAATATTTGATTCTTTCTTCAACTTGGAATCGATTCACATCTTTTATTTGTCATATAAATATTAAAATAAAAAATAGAGATTTTGGGTCTGTCTGGTCTAATCAATTGAAATAGTATTTCAGTACGTATACGTATGCTCATCCTTGATCCTTTCTTTTCTGGAGTTTCGATGGAAGGATCTCTTTACTAACGAAACGAAATCCTTACTAAGGAAACGAAATGTCGTCAACTCCATTTGTTAGAACAGCTTCCGTTGAGTCTCTGCACCTATCCTTTTTTTTTTTTTATTCTCCCTTTCTGAACTCTTCTTGGTTTTCGGAAAACAGGATTTGGCTCAGGATTGCCCATTGTTAATTCCAGGGTTTCTCTGAATTTGAAAGTTATCACTTGGTAGGTTTCCATACCAAGGCTCAATCCAATTAAGTCCGTAGCGTCTACCAATTTCGCCATATCCCCCCTTTTTTCTTTGAGATTAGAATCTCATTAGGATGTTTTTTTTTTTTCATTTAAATTATGAGAATTATGCCGGAATTGTTGAATTTGTTAGATACCGATTCCTATACCAAAAAAATGTTTCTTTCTATTTGTATTTCAGATATCCATATTTGGTCCAATCAAAAAGAATTCTATCATTTCTGTATTCGCAATTCAATATCCATGGATATATACCACATATTCAATATACATGGATATATACCACATATTCAATATCCATGGATATATATCACATATATATATTTTTTAGATGCCTCTCTTTCTAGCGGTTTTCTCATGCAATTTGGAATACTCGAACGGTCGATTCTTTTTTTTCGTCTTAGTTTTAACCTTTCCGAAGGAATGTTTCATTATGATCGGAATTGGGCCTTTCCCTTTCTTTCATTTGTTTTTATTTTTATCTTTTTTCCTTAGAACGGATAGGCCTTATATAACATAACTAAAGATAACTAAAATGGATGGAAATCTCTTCTTTTTTTAGACTAAATCAAAAAATAAATCGATTTCTATTTATTAATTTAGAATAGCTAGACCTACTATTAATTTCAAAATCTCAAATTAATTTAGAAAAGAATTCGAGTTATTTCTATTCTATCTATTCTATATTATTTATTATTATTATTTATTTATATATATTATATATATATATTTCTATTTATATATTATATTTA